TTCCAAATTTCATTCCAATCAAATGATCCGCAGCTGCCAATATATCTCGCGGTAACAAAAATGTGTTGTTCTGAGGGATATCAAGATTCAACCTTCGGTTCATATTTCGTCGACCAATCCTCCCTAACTCACATCTTTGTTGAAAGAATTTTTTTTGTAATTCTTTACATAAGGATTCAGAAACTACCGGATCCCCGCCTACACAAGCAAATTGTTGATAAAACTCCAAAATGGCATTTTCTTTTGACCCTATTTTTTTTTTCTCCTTATCATTCAGAAAAGACAAGAAAATTTCGGGGTAGCGAGCATTCTCGAGAATTTCTCTTAGATTCGAACCCATAGCTGATGATAGAACTAGAATAGATATTTTTTGTTTCCTACTTACACGAGCCCATATTCTTGCTTTTCTATCAATCTCTAATTCTAATCTCCCTCCCCAATCTGATATTATGATGCCGGTATAAACTGAAATTCCGTTATGGTCCAATTCTGACCGGTAATAGATACCAGGGCTTTGTAATATTTGATTGATCACAATTCTGTATATTCCGTTTACTATAAAAGTTCCCAGGGAATTCATTAGGGGAATATTTCCAATAAAAATTGTTTGTTCTTGCATATCCCTACTGTTTTTCCAAATTAATCCCGCGGATACATATAATTCCGAAGAATATGTGAGTGATTCATATACAGCATCTCTTTCTTTTATCAATGGTTCTACCAATCGATATGTTTCCCCAAATAATTGAAATTCAATTTCTTGATCTGTATCTTCAATTTTTGGAAACTTATAAAGTTCCTCTGTTAAGCCCTGATCAATGAACCTACAAAACCCTTCAAATTGTATCTGATTCAATCCGGGTATTGTAGATATTGCCTCATTTCCACCCCCAAGCATTTTTTTTATTTCCCATTTATAGACAAAACCATTATTTGCTCATTCTTCATCGAATCATAGGGATCGAGAGCCTAGCAATGATGGAATTTATATTCTGTTTACTGAATCACATGAAATTTTACCTAATATATGGAATGTGTGAAATATGTATGAACAAGGGAATAAAGAGAATTTTTTTACTCAAATTGGAATTTGCAACAGGTGAAAAGGAATTGATAAATTATACTTAGGCTTATGGAATTTTGTTTATAGAATATCAAAACGAAAAATTATTCAATTTCTACCATTATTATGATATTCTGTATTCGACTCCGGTTGGATACCATAAAAGATTCGGGATTCGGCCTATTCCATAAGACAAAGACATAAGAATCAGAAACAATATAGAACTTGGAGTACTTAACTTTTTCGCGGATTCATCGGCTCCTTTTTTTTATTCGTAGAATATGTTTGTAGAATATGATTGAAGTGTATAAGAAGGTTGATGTTTATTAAATTATTTAATAAACATGTACAGATCTAACTATAGCTATCTATATATAAACTATAACTATTTATACGTATGTCTTGATATACATATATCTTGTCTCTCCTTTATTCTAGCCCTATTCTGGACAGTACATGTCATGCTCGATCAGAATTGCTATAAAAAAATGGTAAAAATAAAACAGAAACATGAGAATTTCCTGAAAATTACTTATGGACATGGTATACAGATAAACTACTCCATTAGATAATATTGTGTACCAATTTATGTTCTGGGATTTATATATACCCAGAATTGCTGTTATAATTGAAATTGCAAAGGATTTTTTTTTCAATAACTGATTGTATCAATTTTGATTTTCTTATATCATTAAGGAAACGCAATTTGAGATTTTAATTTACGAATCATTCATGAATTAATAGTTAGGGGTTCCAGTTTGTTCTGAATTTTTTCTTTTATGTTTTATGACTGAAAAAAAAATTGTTTTTTCACTCGAAAAAGTAAGGGAAATTTTTAGAGATTGTGTGGTTTTAAGATACTATACAATCAATCGAAGGGATAGATCCAACCCCCCAAAAAGATTTCTTTTAGAAAAGGAATTAAGAAAAACGGGATTAAGATTCAAAATACAAGTACAGTACGATAAATAAGAAGACAAAAGGATAACTTTTTCATAGCTTTTTATTTGCTATCGTTTTGGCGGCATGGCCGAGCGGTAAGGCGGGGGACTGCAAATCCTTTTTCCCCAGTTCAAATCCGGGTGTCGCCTAATCACTAAAAGAATTGACATACCCTCTTCTGTTTTGCTGATATAATTTGGAAAATTTTTCCGGCGAAAGTAAACGCAGGAACAGGAAACTGATAAATCTTGATAGTCCTTCCATTACTAACGGAGTGTCTACGTTTATGGGCCGGGTTTGGAATTCGATTGGATAGAAGGACGGAAATCAAATTGCGTTTTTAGTTGCGGAAAGGACAGAAGATACTTTGTATACATATTCATCAAAGTCTTTGAGTACTCCGGTATTCAATCAATTCAATCAATATTAATTCGATTGAATGAGTAATTGGCTTTTACTTATACTTAATATACCTTTTTCTTTTTTCGTTAACCTCTAGACAAGAACAGAACATAATAAGGCGTCCTTCGATTGTTTCACAGAGACAATAAAAAGACTTAAGAATTAGATCAAAATAAAATGGGAAAGAAATAGGGTATGGGCTAGGTAATGATCTACCTTTCTTCTATTTTTTTATACTTAATGAAGGGCAACAAAAGAAAGAATCTATTTTTCTTATTTCTACATATTAATTTAATATAATTTCTTTGATACTTCCAAGGGAAGGGGTCTCCGCATATTCTGCTTGTGCTTAATCTTTTCTGATTATACTAGAACTCTTATAAGACCCCTTCCTTATAAATTAGAGTTGGATTTATTGGATTGTTTCATCAACGATCTTAGGTCAGAATTTTTGACTCTGTGCCAGTGATTTCGCTATTATTTATTAGTGAACAATAATTCAAGAATTCCGTCATAGAGATAGGGGACATAATTCACATGGATATAGTAAATCTCGCTTGGGCTGCTTTAATGGTAGTCTTTACATTTTCCCTTTCACTCGTAGTATGGGGAAGAAGTGGACTCTAGAAGTATTACTAATTAGAATTGAGTTTAGGAATTAAACTTTATTAATTTTTTTTGTCTAAATCGTTCAGTTCTGAAAAGCTTTTTTTAGTTGAAATTTCACTATTTCAACACTATTTCAATTTAAAATTCAATTTTTAAATTGAAATAGAAATCAAAAAATATCTGCATTTCAAAATTTTCTTGGGTTTTAGTGTAGTAATATAGTTTTTGAATAATATATATGAAGAATACTCTTTCAATTTCAATCAAACAAATATTTCAATTATTTTCGTGTTTGTATTTCGAAAGTAAAAAGAATAAAAAGTAAAAGAAATACAAATGGTAGTAAATTTATTCCAACTGAATTCTTGATCAATTTTCTATTTCGATGAACCCATTCTTACTAAAATTAGATATGGACCGTGAGGAAGGGTTGAACTTTTTATTATTCAAAGAGAAAGGAGTTCTCTTATTACATTACGTAGATACACATTTTCTATCGGAAACAACACAGACATAGTACTTCTTTAACGAGATACTACTACACAGACTAAAATAATGTCTTGGGCGAGTCACATATTGCGCACTTCCGTTTGTTTTAATATTTTGCAAATTTTATTTATGTTGTATTTGTTTTATTGAACTCACTGTTCAAACGTTAAAAGAGGTTTACTAATCCCCCCCTCTTTTTTCGAAATCCGAAGGAGTTTCCATAGATCATCTGTCAACTGATCGATCAATGACTTCTTCGTCAGAATGCTAGTAAAAAGATTCGTCAGAATGCTAGTAAAAAGATTACTTTTTTCTTTTATTATACCCATCAAAGAGGCCCTGGATTCTTTTGATCAGGATTCGTATTGAAAATAATCAGCAATACAGGAATTAGAATCGTACAAGTCGCTTTTCGATTATTTCAAATTGATTGAAATCAACACAAATTAAATACAAGACAGATGGATAAAGCAAAGAAATAGGATTGGGGGGCGCTCTATACATTATATAGAATATGTAATTGATATCCATATATATACCGATATATAGAAATATGAGGATACTGTTGTAGATTGATCTCTATTAAATTAACCCGGATTACAATACACCTTATATACACTACAATAACAATAGTAGATAGTATGGTAGAAAAATTCAGATATTTCTTTCTACCATACTATCGTATTTCATAGAATACGGCGAATTCTAGTCTGCCCGGTTCATTTAAGACGCGAAATTAGAATCCCTTTCTTCTCTTCAATTATTGAAGAGAACTAAAAAGTCAAGTTTAATTCAAATTAATCGCCTTGGCTGACTGTTTTTACGTATATTATAAGTAAAAAAGCGGTAGGAACTAGAATAAACAGTGCAGTAGCAATAAATGCGAGAATATTTACTTCCATAATCTCATTGTTTCGTTTTTCTTTAATTTGCAATAACTCGGGAGTTAATCCCATAGAGATAATAAATCTTTCGCTTGTAAATTCAACGGGATGAATTACATCTCGAGGATATCGAATCGGATCAATATCATGAATAACAATATCTGCACTATCAAATCAATTCATGGTCAAGAATTGAATAGTATAACATAGGAAGATCCTTTATCCATACCGAACTCCAAAATTTATTCCTGATCCAACCAATAATTCCTTTATTTTTTATTTATCATTCTTTTTTATTCTTTCTTTTATATAACCTACTGCCCTCTTTGTCCAACCATCTGATGAAGTATCATTGAACCGCCCTTACACTTACCATTGATTCTAAACAACCCTCAATAAACAATAGAATCTAAATAAAAAAAATAAAGAAGAGGGATTCCCGTTGGGAATGAAATTCTAGTTACTTTATACAAAAAAAATCTTTCACAAAAAATCGAGAGCGGAATTGATATATTTTTTTATTGGATCCGTCGGGACTGACGGGGCTCGAACCCGCAGCTTCCGCCTTGACAGGGCGGTGCTCTGACCAATTGAACTACAATCCCAAGTAA